CGATGATTATTTTCTACGAACCATAAAGACATCGGGACTTTATATTTTATTTTCGGAGCTTGAGCAGGAATAGTTGGGACAGCTCTCAGATTGATCATTCGTGCCGAGTTAGGTCAACCAGGAAGTCTTATTGGAGATGACCAAATTTATAATGTTATTGTAACTGCTCATGCTTTTGTAATAATTTTTTTTATGGTGATACCTATCATGATTGGAGGATTCGGTAATTGATTAGTACCTCTTATACTTGGAGCACCTGATATAGCTTTTCCCCGAATGAATAATATAAGATTTTGATTATTACCTCCCTCTTTAACCTTACTTCTTTCTAGTGGGATAGTTGAAAGAGGGGTAGGGACTGGTTGAACAGTCTACCCTCCCTTATCTGCTGGGATTGCTCACGCCGGAGCTTCTGTAGACCTAGGGATTTTCTCTCTTCACTTAGCCGGAGTTTCATCTATTTTAGGAGCCGTTAATTTTATAACTACTGTTATTAATATACGAAGAGCAGGTATAACAATAGACCGAATTCCACTTTTTGTATGGTCCGTATTCATTACTGCCTTACTACTTCTTCTCTCTCTCCCAGTCCTAGCGGGAGCCATCACAATACTTCTCACAGATCGAAATTTAAACACATCCTTCTTCGACCCAGCTGGGGGTGGTGACCCTGTTTTATACCAACATTTATTCTGATTTTTCGGGCACCCGGAAGTCTATATTCTCATTTTACCTGCTTTCGGTATAATTTCTCACATCATTAGTCAAGAGTCAGGGAAAAAGGAAGCTTTCGGTACTTTGGGGATAATCTATGCTATACTTGCAATTGGAGTCCTTGGGTTTGTCGTATGGGCTCATCATATGTTTACTGTTGGGATAGACGTCGACACTCGAGCTTATTTTACTTCTGCAACTATAATTATTGCCGTCCCAACAGGAATTAAAATTTTCAGTTGATTAGGAACCCTTCATGGTACTCAACTTAACTACAGCCCGTCATTACTATGAGCACTAGGGTTTGTATTTTTATTCACGGTAGGTGGTCTTACGGGTGTTGTTTTAGCTAATTCTTCAATTGATATTATCCTTCATGACACCTACTATGTAGTAGCTCACTTCCACTACGTTCTATCTATAGGAGCCGTGTTTGGAATCTTCGCGGGGGTTGCTCATTGATTCCCATTGTTTACAGGATTAACTATAAACCCGAAATGACTGAAAATACATTTTTTAGTTATGTTTGTGGGGGTTAATATTACATTTTTTCCTCAACACTTTTTAGGGTTAAACGGAATACCTCGTCGATACTCTGACTACCCCGATGCTTACACCCCTTGAAATGTCTTATCATCAATTGGTTCAACTATTTCTTTAATCGCTGTCTTAGGATTTATTGTTATTGTATGAGAAGCCTTAGTGGCATCTCGTCCAGTCTTATTCTCTCTTTTCCTACCAACATCGATCGAGTGACAACATAATCTTCCTCCCGCTGATCACAGTTATATGGAAATTCCATTAATTACTAACTTCTAAAATGGCAGATAGATGCATAGGATTTAAGCTCCTACCAGGAAGATTAATTCTTCTTTTAGAATTAATGGCAACATGAGGTCACTTAGGGTTTCAAGACAGAGCTTCACCGCTCATAGAACAATTAATTTTTTTCCATGATCATGCTATAGTAGTATTAATCCTTATTACTACATTAGTAGGTTATATAATGGCCACATTATTTTTCAACACGCTAACGAATCGATTCCTTTTAGAGGGACAAACTATTGAAATTATTTGAACCGTTTTACCGGCGGTGATTTTGGTTTTCATTGCTCTTCCTTCACTACGGCTCCTTTACCTTTTAGATGAAGTGAACAGCCCTAGAGTCACCCTTAAAACCATCGGACATCAGTGATACTGAAGATACGAGTACTCGGACTTTCTACAAGTAGAGTTTGACTCCTATATACTCCCGACAAATGAGCTCCCCGAGAATGGATTTCGACTTCTAGACGTGGATAACCGCACGGTCTTACCAATAAATACTCAAGTGCGAGTGTTAATTAGAGCTGCTGATGTAATCCACTCATGAACAGTTCCTTCCCTTGGTGTAAAAGCAGACGCTATCCCAGGGCGACTTAACCAAGTTAGCTTTTTAATGAATCGGCCTGGTTTATTTTACGGTCAATGTTCAGAAATTTGTGGTGCCAATCACAGATTTATACCTATTGTAATCGAAAGAGTTTCAGTTAATTCCTTTTTAAATTGAATCTCTTCTGCCAGAGACGCCTCACCAGGTGACTGAAAGTAAGTGTAGGTCTTTTAAACCTATAATAGTAATTAACGACTACTCCTGATGAACAGAAAAGTTAGTTAACTAATAACATAAGCCTGTCATGCTTAAATTATCAAAATATTGATACCTTTCAATCCCACAAATAGCACCACTTTTATGATTTAACCTTTTCATTATATTCTCCACAACTTTCTTAATATTTCTTATTTTAAATTATTTCATTAAAGTCCCCTCTAAAGTAGAGAAAGCTAATCTACCTCACTCCCAAACAGAAATAAACTGAAAATGATAACTAATTTATTTTCCGTATTTGACCCTACCTCAAGAATTTTTACTCTTCCTTTAAACTGGCTCTCTACATTTTTAGGAATATTATTTATTCCCATACTTTATTGAGCTATGCCTTCTCGTTGGTCCCTTTTTTGGGCCAAATTAACGGAGCTTCTTCATAAAGAATTTAAAACTCTTCTTGGTAACTCCCACCCAGGATCAACGATTATTTTTATTAGTCTCTTTAGTTTAATTGTATTCAACAATTTTTTAGGCCTTCTCCCGTATATTTTTACTAGTACTAGTCACTTAGCTATAACTCTCTCCCTTGCTCTTCCTCTTTGATTTGCTTTTATAATTTTCGGATGAATTAACCACACTCAACATATATTTGCTCATTTAGTGCCACAAGGAACTCCTTCTGCTCTTATACCATTTATGGTTCTAATTGAAACTATCAGAAATATTATTCGACCAGGAACATTAGCAGTTCGGTTGGCTGCAAATATGATTGCGGGTCACTTACTTTTAACACTTTTAGGAAGAACTGGGCCGTCTTTATCTACTACTTTAGTCTCATTTCTTATTTTAAGCCAGATCCTGCTGTTAATTTTAGAAGCTGCTGTAGCAGTAATTCAGTCTTATGTGTTTGCTGTACTGAGCACTTTATATGCCAGAGAAGTTACTTAACTAATGACATCATCACACGGACATCATGCCTATCATCTTGTCGATATAAGACCATGACCACTAACGGGCTCAATTAGAGCTATAATATTAACTACCGGGCTAACCAAATGATTTCACCAATTTGACCCTGATCTTCTTATTTTAGCAATTATCGCTACTTGCTTAACTATAATTCAATGGTGACGTGATATCACACGAGAAGGAACTTATCAGGGACTTCATACAAAAACTGTCACACTAGGTTTACGATGAGGAATAATTCTCTTCATTACATCAGAAGTTTTATTTTTCTTTTCTTTTTTTTGAGCTTTTTTTCACAGAAGCCTCTCCCCTAATGTGGAAGTAGGAAGCTGCTGACCCCCTTCAGGCATTCAGCCTTTTAACCCTTTTCAGATTCCTTTACTAAATACTGCAATCCTTTTAGCTTCTGGAGCCACTGTAACATGAGCCCATCACGCCATTATAGAGGCTAACCACTCCCAGGCCATGCAAGGGCTTGCTCTTACGGTTATCCTAGGAATGTACTTTACAGCCCTCCAAGCCCTAGAGTATTTTGAAGCCCCGTTCACAATTGCTGACTCAGTGTACGGTGCTACCTTTTTCGTGGCCACAGGATTTCACGGACTTCATGTAATCATTGGAAGAAATTTCTTATTAGTATGTCTTTATCGTCTTTATAAATGTCATTTTTCTTCTTCACACCATTTTGGGTTCGAGGCAGCGGCTTGGTACTGACATTTCGTAGATGTTGTCTGACTTTTCTTATACATCTCTATTTATTGATGAGGAGGTTAAAAGCCTTTTTAGTATAAAAAGTATATTTGGCTTCCAACCAGAAGGACTAGATTGTTCTAGAAAAGGCAATGATTATTTTATTTCTATCTATTTGTATTACTTTGATGATTAGATCCGTAGTTATAATTTTAGCTTCTTTATTAGCAAAAAAAACAATTATAGACCGGGAGAAAAACTCACCATTTGAGTGTGGCTTTGATCCTAAAGGATCTGCTCGGCTCCCTTTTTCTCTACGATTTTTTCTAATTGCCGTTATTTTTCTTATTTTCGACGTAGAAATCACGCTTCTCTTGCCCTTAGCCACTATTCTTCATTTATCTAATCTTTCGGCTTGAGCTTTAACAGGATTGTTTTTCATTTTTATTCTTCTTTTGGGATTATATCATGAATGGAACCAAGGAGCCCTCGAATGAGCTTATTGGAGTTATAGTCAACCATGATATTTGATTTGCACTCAAAAGGTGCTCTAACAAGAGCTAACTTCAAAGTAAAAAGCGAATTATTGCACTCAGTTTCGGCCTGAGCTTTGGTGTTAAATCACCTTTACTTGTTGGTTAAAGCCAAATAGAGGCATATCACTGTTAATGATAGAATTGAAGCCATCCTTCTAACCAAGGAGACAGGATGATCAAGAAGAAGCTGCTAACTTCTCCCTTAAGCGGTTAAAATCCGTTTATGTCTCTGTTATTATAGTGTAAAAAACACATTACATTTTCGTTGTAAAACTAAAGGTAATTAATCCTTTTAAAAACAGCATTAAAATAAGAAGCATCCATGGGTAATTAACTACCTCTTTTGCGGCTTCAACACAACGCTCTTAATATTAAGCTACATAGATAGACTACCATAAAAAATAAAATAATAAACCACAATAAGAAACTTAGTATATACACTTTCATTCTATTGTCCTGAAGCACTTGGAGGTATCTTGCGCTTTTCCCCGCAACTCTATAAATTCCCTGGCCCCCATAGTATTCTGACCAACCTCTATCCCCGATTTTTTGATACATTTCTCCCCTTTGAAGAAAATTCTTGCTTACCCCATATGTAGAAAGATAGGGTATAAATCACATTGACCCTGCGAAAACAGTCCCAGAATACAATTTCAGAGAGTTTAGTTCATAATTAACAACTACTATATTCAATATATAACCAATCAACCCTCCAAGTGCTCTCACACTTAAAGCCAGGGTCTTATAAAAAAAGCTCAGACAAATTATATAAGGGCAGGGAAAAATCAGCCAAGATAAAACTGCTCCACCAAAAACAGCCCCTACTCTCAGGGCCATTATAGGTCTTCTTATTACAGAAGCGTTGTCGGAAACCGAATATAAATTTCCCAAATTAAAATCCCCCGATAAAGTATAATAAACTAAACGCATCGTATAACACACTGTGAGACCTGTTGCTAAAGCGTATAACAAGAAAGCTACTAGATTAATAGGAGATATAAAAGCAACTTCCAGAATAACATCCTTGGAATAAAACCCAGCCAAAAAGGGAGTTCCGCATAGTGCTAAGTTTGCTAGGTTTATACACATACCTGTTAAAGGTATGTGGTATACTAGTCCCCCTATCATTCGGATATCTTGATAGTCCTTTACTCTGTGAATAACTGCTCCCGCACATATAAACAATAATGCCTTAAACAACGCGTGTGCTAATAAATGGAAGAACGCTAAATCAGGGTACCCTAATGATAAAATTCTCATTATTACTCCTAATTGCCTCAAAGTTGATAAAGCGATAATTTTTTTCAAATCATACTCGAAATTAGCTCCCAGCCCCGCCATAAATATAGTTAGGCTGGACAAAAGTAAAAGCACCATTTGAGATGATGATCCTTCCAAAGCTGCCCTAAATCGAATTAACAAATACACTCCCGCAGTCACTAAGGTGGAAGAATGTACTAAAGCAGACACTGGAGTAGGGGCTGCTATAGCCGCTGGTAGCCAAGCTGAAAACGGAATCTGTGCTCTTTTAGTTATTCCCGCTATGATAATCAACCCTCATAATAGCTCTCTTCTAGACAAAGAAGGCATATTAGCCGTATAAAACAAAAAATTTCACCCCCCGCAACTAAAGAACAGCGCCACAGCTAATAAAATAGCAACATCTCCGATTCGGTTAGATAAAGCTGTTAGTATCCCTGCGTTTGCAGACTTTTCATTTTGATAATAAATAACTAAGACGTACGACACCAGCCCTAGCCCGTCCCATCCTAACAGAATTCTAATTAAATTAGGACTAATAATTAAGAACCCTATTGACAAAACAAATGCTAACACTAAATATATAAATCGATTTATATTATTATCTCCTGCTATATACTCTCCCCTGTAATAAAGAACTATTGAAGAAATGAATATTACAAACCCTAAAAACATAAAAGATATTCAATCCAAGATTAACGTTATCACTACAGAGGACGAGTTAATGCTCACTAACTCCCATTCAATAAATCAAGCATGTCCTCTACTTAAACAGATCAAAGACAACCCTACACAACACGCTGAACCCAACAGCAGAAATAATATTCTAGACAAGTATATAGAAACTGTTCATACCACGGTCTAAAACGAAATATTTCGTATTTTTGGCACCACAAACCAACGTTTTAATTAAACTATTTAAACTTATATTAAGAATATAACCCCTCTTCTTTTTAAAATTAATGCATTTAACGGGAGTCAGTGTAATATTAAAATTAAATACTCCCGCACCTTTCCTGAACAGCAAGAAAATAAAGCTCTATAATATTTACCATGTTGACTTAAAGAGAATATGTACAATGTATAGGCAGCGCTAAAAAAGGACAATAACGAAATAGCTACCATTCTAATTTTTCTTCAACACACCACTCTTACAATTAAGCTAATTTCCCCTAATAAATTTAAAGTCGGAGGGGCTGCTATATTTCCAGCTCTTAGCAGGAACCATCACAACGCCATTCTAGGTATAAAATTCATTAAACCTTTTCTAATCAATAAACTTCGACTCCCGACCCGCTCATACACTATATTAGCTAGACAAAATAACCCCGAAGAACATAAGCCGTGTCCGATTATAACTACTACAGCACCGTTTAGTCCTCATCACCCGAATACCACCAATCCAGATAGAACCAGCCCTATATGTGCAACCGAAGAATAAGCAATTAAAGCTTTAATATCCACTTGGCGCAAACATATTAAACTTACAACCACTCCTCCAACTAATCTAACTCTCACCCATACTCAAGATAAACTTTTATTAGCCTCACTAAACAAAGGTAAAACACGAATTAACCCGTAGCCTCCTAGTTTAAGTAATACTCCTGCTAAAATCATAGACCCGGCTACAGGAGCCTCTACATGGGCTTTTGGGAGTCATAGATGCACTAAAAATATGGGAAGCTTAACAATAAAGGCAAATACTGTCACTAAATATCAAACACATGAGACAAACCCACAACCTCCTACTTCTCTAGTTAATCCTAATGTTAAACTTCCCCCCTCTTTATAGAAACTGATTAAAGAAACTAATAAAGGTAAAGAAGCAAACAACGTATAAAATAATATATAAATCCCGGCTTGCAATCGCTCGGGCTGATAGCCCCAACCCAAGATTAAAATTAAAGTAGGAATCAAAGATCTCTCAAAACTGATATAAAACAATAAATAATCAGTAGAAGAAAATGTTAATACAAGAAAAAATAGCAGAATGATATTTACTAGCAGAAACAAACCAGGGAAATTATTATCCTTTAAGATTTTTTGACTTGAACACACTACTAAAGTAGTGATTCAAAACCTAAGTAAAATCAAAATATAACTTAAAGAATCCATCCCCAAGCACCACCCTCTTATAAAGAAGTTGAAGTCATGATGGCATATTACTCCGAATAAAAAAGAGAGAATGAATAAAGAACTTTGGACAGCCCACCAGCTTTTTGTTAAAGGTATCAATATTATACAAGACAATACAAACTTTAACATTGAAGAACACTGAAACTTCTGAAACAATCGTTTCCATGGGTACGAACTACCGACACAAGTAAAGCTAAACCTAAGGCCCCTTCGCAAGCAGCTAAGGTTAAAAAGAACAGAACAAAATACCTCTCATGCCCTAACCCCGCGACGTGGATACACATAAACCAAAAGATGCTCAATATAATGTACTCAAGGCTTAACAAGGTATTCAGTAGGTGTTTTCGTTTAGACACAAACACCCATAAACCGCATAACACTCTCAACAATGGAATAACGTAATAAAAATTAAGGATTGACATTAGTTTTAATAGTTTAATCAAAACACCGGTCTTGTAAATCGGAATTGAAGATCTTCCTTCTTAAAGCATCAGAGAAAAGAGTAAACTCTTATCACTAGTTCCCAAAACTAGTATTTTAATTAAACTACCCTCTGTATGTCTCTTATTATTATATTTTCTCCAATTATTATTATCTCGTCCTTGGTATTTACTCGCTTGCTTCACCCTTTGGCCATAGGTCTAAGTCTTCTTGTTCAAACAACAATAATTTGTATCACTGCGGGGCTATCCATGAACTCTTTTTGGTTTTCTTATATTTTGTTTCTTATTTTTTTAGGAGGAATATTAGTTCTATTTATTTATGTTGCATCCCTTGCTTCTAACGAAACCTTTTCCTTTTCGAGAACTCTTTTCTTCCTTATAATTATAGCAATCTCACTAAGAGGGCTACTCTTTTTTTTAGACCCTTTAACCCTTAACTTATCTGCACACATTTCTCAATCTTCCATGTCAGCGGATAGAATTTTCTCTTCTACTCCTTCTCTTTTAAGCGCCATTTATAATAACACTACTATAAATATAACTTTATTTATTGTAATATATCTTTTATTAACCTTAATTGCCGTAGTTAAAATTACTAACACTTTTTTTGGTCCTCTTCGTCTATCATCTTAATGACAATACCTATCCGTAAATCTCACCCCCTTTTTAAAATTGCAAACGGAGCCATTGTAGATCTCCCCGCTCCGGCAAACATTTCAACTCTTTGAAACTTTGGATCTTTACTAGGACTTTGTCTTGTAGTTCAGATCGTAACAGGACTTTTTTTAGCGATACACTACACCGCTCACATCGACTTGGCATTTTCGAGTGTAGCTCATATTTGTCGTGACGTTAATTATGGATGGCTCTTGCGAACATTACACGCCAATGGTGCCTCATTTTTCTTTATTTGTTTGTATCTTCACACAGGGCGAGGTATATACTATGGGTCATTCCTTTATATACACGCTTGATCGGTCGGAGTTGTTATTCTACTTCTCGTTATGGCCACAGCTTTCCTGGGATATGTCCTACCCTGAGGTCAAATATCTTTTTGAGGAGCCACTGTCATTACCAATTTATTCTCAGCTATCCCTTATATTGGGCCCGATTTAGTGCAGTGAATCTGAGGGGGATTTGCAGTGGATAATGCCACCCTCACCCGGTTTTTTACTTTCCATTTTCTTTTCCCTTTTATTGTAGCGGCTGCTACAATAGTACATATTCTGTTTATTCACCAAACTGGCTCAAATAACCCTCTTGGGATTGTTAGAAACGTTGATAAGGTCCCATTCCATCCTTATTTTACATTTAAAGATATTACAGGCTTTGTTGTTATATTATCTGCTCTTATCCTTCTCACTTTACTTGACCCTTATCTATTAGGAGACCCAGACAACTTCATCCCTGCTAACCCTTTAGTAACTCCTGTCCACATTCAGCCAGAATGATACTTTTTATTCGCCTATGCTATTCTTCGCTCTATCCCTAATAAATTAGGGGGTGTAATTGCACTAGTGATATCAATTCTTATCCTTCTTATTCTTCCTTTCACTCACACAGCCAAATTCCGAAGTCTCACTTTTTACCCTCTTAACCAAATTATATTTTGGTCATTAGTAGCAACTGTATTTTTACTCACTTGAATTGGGGCTCGTCCCGTCGAAGACCCCTACGTAATTACAGGCCAAATCTTGACTGTTATATATTTTTCTTTCTACATCATCAACCCTCTCGTGCTTATTTGATGGGATAAAATACTAGCCTAGTTATTTGGCTGATAGGAAAGCCCGTGTTTTGAAAGCTCGCTATAGGGGTTCGAATCCCCTAATAACTTTTACTTAAAAAAATACAATTACATCATATAAACAAAACAAATCATTTTTACTCCTATAAAGAAAACTAAGTAATTTAACGCCACAGGTAAGAATCTCTTTCAAGCTAAATATATTAATTTATCGTAACGAAATCGAGGTAATGTTCCCCGCACTCAAACAAATGCAAACGCTACTATTACTAATTTTAAATAATAACTAGGGCTTAGTAAGTCTCCTCCTAAGAAAAATAAAGAAAACAATATTCTTATAAAGAGGATTCTTGCATACTCCGCTATAAAAATCAACGCAAACCCTCCTCTTCTATACTCCGTGTTAAACCCTGATACTAACTCCGACTCTCCTTCCGCGAAATCAAAAGGGGTTCGATTTGTCTCCGCCAGACAAGAAGCGAATCACACTAAAGCCAATGGAAATGTGAACCACACTAACCAGATATCACGCTGGTATAAACTAAAAAGACTTAAATCAAATCCCCCTACTAAAAACACAAAAGATAGTAACACCAAGGCTAATCTAACTTCATATGAGATTGTTTGGGCCACTGCCCGCAGTCTTCCTAACAGAGAATACTTAGAGTTGGAAGACCACCCTGCCCTTATTGTAGTATACACTCCTAAGCTAGTACAACACAAAAAGAACAACGCCCTCATTTCAAAATTTATCAACCCTAACTCATAAGGTATTACCAACCATACAATCAACGACACAAACAGGCTGAAAACAGGGGATATATAGTAAGGTAAAAAATTAGATATTGTAGGCAATGTTTGTTCCTTAGTAAACAACTTCACAGCATCTGCAAATGGCTGGAGTAGCCCTATAAATCCGACCTTATTAGGCCCTTTACGAATCTGAATATATCCTAGAATTTTTCGTTCCAATAATGTCACAAAAGCTACCCCTACTAAGACACAAATAATTAAAATCAAATAGCTGACTACCATAACCAAAGATATCACCATACTGTCTATGGGATTATAAACCCACATTGTTGGATCCTAAGTCCAGTGCATAATTCTGCCAAGACAGTTTGTTAATGTAAATCTCTCAAAAAGAATTATTCTAATCACTCAATCCTTTCGTACTAAAATGATTTAACCAAACTAGGAGATAGAAACCGACCTGGCTTACGCCGGTCTGAACTCAAATCATGTAAGGATTTAAAGGTCGAACAGACCTTCCTTTGTAACTGCTGCACCACAAGGATCCCTTAATTCAACATCGAGGTCGCAACCCTTCTTGTCGATCTGGACTCTCAAAGAAGATTACGCTGTTATCCCTAAAGTAACTTAATCTTTTAATCTTTAATAAAGGATCAATATTTAACCAATTATTATTGTATATTTAAGCAAAAGAACAGTTATTTATTTATATTCTCGTCGCCCCAACGAAACAAATCTCAAGTATATTAAGTTACACTAACAAATTTTAATATATTTAAGTTATTGTAAAGCTTTATAGGGTCTTATCGTCCCCCTAGATTATTTAAGCCTTTTCACTTAAAAGTTAAATTCAAACTCTGCGACTGAGACAGCTTACTTTTTGTCCAACCATTCATACAAGCCTTCAATTAAAAGACTAATGATTATGCTACCTTCGCACGGTCAAGATACCGCGGCCCTTCAATTTTTATCAGTGGGCAGGCTAGACTCTATATAACAATCATACAGACATGTTTTTGATAAACAGGCAAAAGTAGTATTTGCCGAGTTCCTTAGCCGCACTTTTAATCTTTTATAATTTTTTCCATATTTTAATATTTTATTTTATAAAACCTTCTACTAATAAAATCAGTCTATCTTTTGTATTTATATTCTACAAAAGTATTAACTACTTGCCCGAATTTTATATAAATATTAATATTTTTTTAAATTAGCTAGAACGCTTTAACAACATGGCTGCTTTTAAGCCTAGTTTAACGGTTTATTTACATTTAATTGCAAGATATTTATGATAGAAAAAGAAGCTTTTCCCTCCTTTTCTTTCTCGGTTTATAGTTTCAGTTACCACTAACCTAATAAATTAAATTTAATTCGCTAATAACCAGATATGAAAAATCGGATAGCATTTCACCACTAATACAAAATTTTAAATCTCATTAACACGAGAACTTTGTTTTTGGATTAACTCTTTTTCTTTCGGGATTATTTTTTTCAAAACAAATTTTGATTTTCCCTGATACACAAGGTACGAATTTAAACTACTACTTTTTTTTAATTTATTTTTCATCATATTTCACCTTTCCTTTACAGTACTTTACTCTATTGCCAACTTATAATTTTTTGATTCAATCTACTCAACAAATAAAACTAAAAATAATTTTATTAAAACTTATTTAACGCCCGGATAATTATAGCAAGGTTATTTTTCAAGACACATTGATTTGCACAACGAACTTCTCAACGTAAGTGAGATGCTTAACTTCTCAAGCTCTGTCTTGAATTTCTAGGTACACTTTCCAGTACACCTACTATGTTACGACTTATCTCGCTTTAATTAACGAGAGCGACGGGCGATGTGTACATAACCTAGAGCTAAAATCGAAAAATCATATTAAAATCTTTCTACTATTAAATCCTCCTTCATAAGAAAATATAATTCCTTAATTCGTTTATACTCGTTATATTGTAACCCATCACTACCTTATTATCAGCTGCACCTTGATCTAATATACTAAGAAAAACTTATTGCAGTAACTGATTTTTATTAAAGTTACCTAATAATGACGGTATACAAACTGGATCTACAATATAAGGTAAGATTTTACGTGGTTTATCGTTTATAGGACAGGTTCCTCTAAATAGACTAGATTACCGCCAAATCCTTTGAGTTTCAAGACAATAACTGTTTAATACCCAGGTATGTTTATTTAAAATAAAGAGTAACAGGGTATCTAATCCTGGTCCATATCTTTATCTTAACAGCTTCAGTTTTGACTTATCTTTTAGTTTCCTCATTCACCAAAAAATTGATTTCACCCTTTATCGGCACAAACCTACTAAAAAAATAACTCTTCACTTAACCATTTTTAACCAACATTTTCTTAATTTGCCCCTTAGTATAACCGCGGCTGCTGGCACAAAATTTTGCCGGGCACTCATAACGAAATCACCAATTCTAACTTACATTTATAATTAGCACTAGATACTGAGAATTATAACATTATTAAATATTTCTCCATTCGGTAACTTAAAGAAGTGTTTAACATCTCTAAATCTTTGGCTCGCCAAGCCTTACATGTACCTTTAATTCGAAAATAAGAAAATAAGCCAGGATAAAACTTTACTAGTTTGCAAAAGTTTTAACACTACTAAAAATAAGCCTAATATTTACACTTATTAAAATTTGAACTTAACTCTCTCTCACAAACAGACCTAAATAATTTACTTTTATGAAATTAGGATTCCATCCCCCCCCCGGATACCCCCATATTTGTATAAATCCGAAACTATTATAACCATCTATTTTGTACTAGTAGTATGTTAAGCACTTTTTTTTGTACGCTTTACTATCATCGTTACCTAGTCCATTATGCATATTAAAAAATAATTAGAACTTTTAAAAGTCGTCAACGACTTTTTTAGAACAAATCAACATGTTTACATTTAACTGATCGTTATAATTATTTAGCTCTTAATGAGTTCATACTCAATTATCATCATGTTAACTTTAATTTTTTAAAATATAAGAACTAATTAATTTTATTTTAAACTTTAATAAGAGTTTGAAAAATGTAATTAAAGACTATGTGTATAATCTTTTAATTACTCTAAATCAAGTTAAATAATTAAAGATTATTACTATGTTTGTATATCTTTATATAATAAGATTAATTAATATTTTATTTAAGAAATGTTCTTTCATATGTAATAGCAAGTAGTGTAAATACTTGCTGTTATTTAAGTTGTATTTAAAGTTATTCATATATAGACTAGTAGATAAATTTAAGAAATGTTTTATAATTCATTAAAATCAATAGTAAAGATATAAAATACTGTCTCATCTCTAATAAAACTAAGCTTTCTCTTTAGGGAGCTTAGTTTTTGTCTACGATAAGACAGTATTTTTAAACGATCAACAGAATTTAATATTTTACTCTTTAATTAAATAGATAATATTAAAATCTTATTAAGTGTATAATCATCTCTGGTTTTATACTTGTATTAGATTTTAAAAGGTTTTTTTTAAGGTTTCTATTTTTATTCTTAAATGGTTTCAAATTTTAATGCTTAAATAAAAATTCTTAATTGTGCTGCTTCTTAAAAAAAGAAGTACACATAAAATGAAGTGCCTGAAAAAGGATTATCTTGATAGGATAAATTATATAGGACCCGCCCTATCTTCATTACTCCCCCCAAAAAAAAATTACACCCAATGGAATCGACACCATTCCCCCAAAGATCAAAGCTTTGTGTGCACTTTACACCAGAGTATAGTCTAACTGTTTACGCTTATAGCAAAAAGATAAGCTAAGCAAGCTCGTGGGCTCATACCCCATCTATGAGGGTCAACTCCCTCTCTTTTTAATTTCACTATCTTCGTCTCAGCTTTTATTCCTATCAACTCTTTTTTTAGGAACCACACTTTCTGTTTCTTCAACTTCCTGGTTCGGGACTTGGGTGGGACTCGAACTGAATCTTTTATCTTTTATCCCATTAATTTCAACTAAAAATAATCAATATTCCTCGGAAGCAGCTCTTAAGTACTTTTTAATTCAGGCCTTAGGCTCTTCAATTATTATTATATCTGCTTCTTTTATGCTTTTATCCTCCGAAAGAGCTAGATTTCTTATAGTTGTTGCTCTTTTGTTAAAATCAGGAGCGGCTCCCTTTCATTTTTGGTTTCCAAGAGTAATAGAAGGTCTTCAATGGCCCCAGGCCATTTTACTTATAACTATCCAAAAAATTGCTCCTATATCCCTTCTTTCCTATACCGTCTCCGACCACACTTTTTCAATTTTTACAGCAGCAATTGTTTTATCAGCTCTAGTGGGAGCTATCGGAGGAATAAATCAAACTCTTTTACGTAAAATTATGGCTTACTCATCGATTAATCACATAGCTTGAATAATGGCGGCTATTTTAATCAGAGAGTCCAGCTGGCTCATTTACTTTTTATTCTACTCTGCCGTTTCTTCCTCAATCGCTCTACTTTTCAACCATCAAGAAGCTTTTCACATCTCTCATGTTTTAAATCATACCGGATACTCCTCCCAATTGAAGCTTTTAACTTTTATGTCATTATTATCTCTGGGAGGGCTTCCACCGTTTACCGGATTCATCCCCAAGTGATTTATCATCCAAGAGATGGTCTCAGCTGGCTTTTTTTCTGTTCTAGCAATTCTTTTAGCCAGAGCTTTGATTACTCTTTTCTATTATTTACGAATTTCTATGGCAGCAATTACAATTTCAAGCCCTAAAACAAAATGGAGAAGAAAAACAAGAAACTCTGCTTATCTTACCCCATCAATATTATGGCTCAATTCGTTCGGGCTTTTAACTCCCAGACTGGTAGCACTCATTATTTAAAGCTTTAAGTTATTCAAACTAGTAGCCTTCAAAGCTATTTAAAAGAGTTTTAACCTCTTAAGCTTTAAGATTGAACTAAGCTCTGGCGTTAAACGCATCTTCAGAATTGCAGTCTGACGTCTTATTATTCCACTACAAAGCCCTGTGATAAAAGGATTTAACTCCGTATATAGATTTACAGTCTATCGCCTATAACCTCAGCCATATTATCCCACGCAA